AGAGCCGATTCGGTTTCGTAAAATAATAAGAACAATAAGACCGTAACCCTACTACCAACCGTGCTACCAAGCCTTATCTTATATTGCTATACTATGTGCTGACCGGAGCTATAAAGCATACCATCGACAGAGTCCGGAAAGGCAGTCGAAGCACTGGCTAAGCAAATCCCATCTTGAAGTGAAGCAAGAGGTTCTTTCGAGTTAACTGCATGTATGGGATCTTCTCTGTTTACTGCTAGCAATCATAAATTAAAAGATATAGTAAGGACAAGGACTATTAGCTCAGGATAAGGAAGCTAAAGACTGAAGAGAGAATCTTAAACAAATGCTAAGAAAGCCTAAGAAAGAAAAGCCTGGAAAGATGAGTGACTCAGTAAATACAAGAACAGGAAAGGATAAGGTAAGTTATAACGTCGGTCGAAAGACCGGGCGTGTTTCAGAGTTGTCCTTCCCAAAAAAGCTGGCACCGAAATATCGCTAAAAATGGTTTTTTATTACAGGTGTTATGAATTCGATTTGACGGTTCTCAAAAGCTTAAAGTGGGAATCTGAGCTCTCTTATCGTAAGTGATGTTCCAAATCACGGATGCTATGCGAACCTAATGAAATACAGTATGCATCGTCTGCACTACCCGAAAAAGAGGGATTCCCGGAACCAAGCTTCCCAGTTCTACACCTTATACCAAAGCGCGGGACTGCACTGTATTGTATGCTAATAAAATAGAAAGTCTTCGGTACAACTCTTATTTACTCCGTTCACCCCTCTCCTAACGAAGGCAAGTGCCACTCCTAGCGCTAAGCATAGAAAGCTCTCACGCGCGCAATAGGCTTTATCAGACTAGGAATCTTTTACCGTTCCCTAACCCATTGAGGTTAATCAATGCAACTGCACTGTGTCTTGTGTTTCCTTGAAAGACTAGCTCTTTCTTACTGACCTTTCCTGATAGAAAAAGACCCTTACTGTAGGGATTCTGATGGTACTAACTAAAATAGAAAGTATAGATGAGATAGACCTAATTCTCAGAGAATCCAAAATATCTTACCTGAAGATAGGAACGAGGCTATTCGACTACCAAGATTTTTGGTTGAACCAATAGCAGGAGTTGACCCCTAAGCTATGGGAGTTTCAAGAGCCAGGTGACTTCGGAAAAGAGGTTAGGAGAAGGCAGGGGAATTCACACTCGACTAAAAACAAAAAGTCTAGGTGGGATATACCAAATTCCAATTCTGAGAATGTCTTTCCAGAAGGGTATAGGACTGACAAAACAACCTCAACCGAAAAATAACCAGCCGAAACCAGAGAAGCAGGGGCTAAGGTTAACCCAACCTCGAAGAAAGAGGTTCGAAAGTACGAACTAAAAGCCGATAGTTAAGTAGATGTAGCGGAGGATGTTGGAGCTGATCCCGATTCTGTTGATGAGTGGAAAGAATCCCCTACCTCCGATAAGGGATAGGAGAGAAGATGTTGCCAATCTGGATTACACCTTTGGCAAGGTAGGACACAGAAGCTCTTGGAGAGGAAAGCCTAACTCATGAGCTGAAGGCAGATCAGTTCCCAGTTCCGATCGAAGGGACTTGGTAACTCAATCGAAAGGAATGGATTCCAAACAAAAGAAAGATTTTTGAGCTTTCAGCGAGGAAGAGAAAGCAGAAGCAGATGCTAACTCAACCGAATAAGGAGAGGTTTTAGGCGGAAGAAAACAGCTCGGCTAACAAGGGTTGCAGTTGAACTATAGACAAACAGCTCTAGCTGGAAAGGGGGATAAGCTCGACAAAGACTTCGAAGGAAAGGAGGTAACCAGCTACTAGACCGAAAGGAAGGGGGTTTACCAACAGATCAATAAGTAGTTGAGGGGGGAACTGGTCCTACTACTGAGCCAGGATCAAACTCTTCCTTTCCGGTTACATTGGCTTGACCTGAGGCATCGGGGACTCACCACAACCTCCATGCCCATCCAGAGCAGCACACGTTCCTTCCATCGTCTGATCTCCTCCTGAGACTTCTGATCCTCCTAGGATACTGTCGTAAGCCGCAGGATTAATATATGTGGAAATGGCAAGTACACACTGTGCACCACGATCTTGACGTTGCGGATGACGTCCGGCACCTTAATCCTCACATAGTTAATCCTCATCGGCGCCGAGGTCAAACCTCCACCGGAGGTTGTGATAAGCAGCGGTTGGCCTCGTTCCAATGTCGTCAGAGCAGTCCCCACCGGAAGCTTCTCCAGATCCGCGCTTGCGATCGACAAGAAATGGTTCGGCACAATGTGGAACCTGACGTTGCTGATATAAGAGTGAGAACCGGAGAAGATCGAAAGGTCGTCAACGGCGAAGACCGTCATATTGTTAAGAGTCACAAGCTCGGCGTACTTCACCTTCATAGCGAGGGCTAAGATGCTGAAGCCTTACGGAGCCGGAGCATGGCATCTCTGAGCATCAGGCGCATGATAGCAGGCTGCACCGAGCCGGAAGTCTGGATATGTTGACCAGAACGATGATCTGGATGGAACGGGAACGAGAGCGAGGTCATCCTCTCCACGTCGCAAGAAAACGGAGCGATGAAACCTTGAAGGCCATGAATAACCACCATGCCGTTGTTGAAGAGATCAGGTTGCGTGATCTCCACCCCTCCGATAAACACCTTAGCACTAGCAGTTGTGCTGGTGTTTCTATTGACCGAATCAGAGGTGACGGTGATGCAACGGCCTGGACTCAAGGTCTCGATCTTGGTACCAAAAGCAAGTCTCCGCAGATAATCAATTGTGAAGAGACCAGGAACAATGTGCTAACGAAGGAGGTTAGGGAAAGAGCAAGAGAAGCAGGTGCGGAGGGAGGCATCTGATGGAGCGAAGATCGTAGAAGGACCGGTCCAAGCAGAGGCAGCGGTGGCCGCGGAGTCAGAGAGTGAAGGAGCCGCCGTGGCTAGCTCGTGGAAGCCGAGATGGGACAAGATCGGAGGGAGGAGTGCTGTGTGAGAGAAGAACGAGTGTTCTTGGAGTTCTTGTGGAGTCGACGGTGTAGTTGCCGTTGTTGAAGGTGTGAAGCTTGCTTCCAGTCCTTCAATGGCGGTCACCCTCGGGTTGCAGAGCATTGCGAGGATCGAGATTGCGAAGAGCACTGTGAATCGCAAAGAGATGTCCATGGCGGAGAGAGAAGAGTGAGAAGGCCAGGAAGAGAAGGGTTTCCTTCAGAATCCTTCGTCAGAGCGAGCTTTGACCCTTCGCAGCATCCTTTCTTTCCACCGGAGATGAAAACGAGAGTCTCAGAAGAAGTCCGATAAAGCGGTTCAATAGTAGATATTTTCACCTGACATAGCAGGGCCTTGTCTTCCTTGATTCCTTGGGGAGGAAAGGTGCCATTTCTCGCCTGCGTTTTTCCCTCGGTTAGGAACTACTTTGAAAGCGCTTGATCGGCCTGATGAGCTTTCTATTGAGCATTGGAATTGGAGGAAAAGGCCGCATACAATCCTCAGCAAGCTTTTATCGACTTCTATTCCGCTTTGAAAGACCCTTGCAATGAGCAATGTACACTTGCCGCGAAACCTCCTCTCGAATGTACACTAAACGCGACAACAGATAGCCAACCGGTCTTGATTGATGTGCATTAAACGCGACAGGTGTGTACTTCCCCCGAAGAGACCTATTGATAGATATCCTGTGAGAGTGCGTGGGATCGTGTGATCTATTCCCAAAAGAATCTCGTATTAGTGGTTGTAGAGAGAGAGGGGTGTAAGCCTTTCGTTCTGGTAAAAAAAACTTTTTTGTATAGGATTCCCTAGTAAGCCAACCATGAAAGCCTGTTCGGACTGCTCATAGGTAGAGGGATATGCGCCGAGGATCACGTTTTTCGGATGAGTTTCAATCATTCTCAATCAAAAGAATTTGATCCAAGATTTCGATTTGGAATCAATGCTAGAGCTAGAAGCCTGTCCGGCTAAGGTAAGGGGCATCCTAACTAAATGTAAGATCAAGAGAATATCTCTTCGAAGAGTTCGTGAAGTGTTGAAGAGAGGCAAGGGCATATGTCTGACCCTATCATATATTGTAAATAGGCCCCTGGATCTCTCTCTGAATAGCCTGAATGTCCGACTGTGTGTGCTGGGCATCCTGCTAAGTGTGTTTGCGTGTTCTGTTCGTCTTTCCTCGAATGTAACGTAACGATTGAAAAGAATCAATCCCACCGCCTTTCTAAATGTCTGAATGCAGATAGTGCCACTACTGAAAGGTATAGACCATAGTTGGACCAAGCCATCCATTTTATGAATTCCCTTCCTGGGATGTGAATAAAAAAAAGCCTGCCGAGGAAGAATAGAACTTGCTCTTCGGAGCTGCTCCCAGCTCACACTATGGTTGGTGGAGGGGAGACAGGATGTTAAGAACAATCCGTTCAGGAAATCTCTCTCATGTTTCTCATGAGAGTGACAGAAGAGGAGTGGAACGAAGCCTTAAAGGCGAGGCACCCGAAGACAAAAGCCATTGGCTGAACACCAGCCAGATAAATCCTTAATTCGAAAGACGACAATCAAAGCATCACGACTCGAGGAACATTCCTCAAGGGAGTGAACCAGTGAGATCGGTAGACAACCCGTAAAAGGAAGCCGCTAGGCATCAAGCCCTATTATCTTACACCTAGGGAGGGTGGCCGTTGTTGGGTGGTGAGTTGCAATGAAAGAGCTGAGAAGTTGTGGATGTACTACATAGAAGGGTGAGACTTTCTTGGCTCAAGCTGGAACACTTTCTCTGTGCCTACATACCGAATCAGACAAGTGAATCAACCGGTGGTATGTTCTTCTTAACGTGATCGTGCTCTAGACCTATGGGATTAACAACCACGGGGGCTTGCACTCACTCCCTTTATGACCAAGAGCAGGAGCAGTCCATTCAGGCTTGGTCAATGAAAATCTATTTCACTATTTCTAGGCCGGAACCCTCATCCATGCCATGATAGGTAGAAGAGAATGCTCGAAGTCAGACGGCAATTGCTGTTCGCCCTCAACGGCGCTGGCTTCCGTGTCGGCTTCATCCTTTTTCTCCCACCTTTCCAGTCATAGCCCTTTGGTTCCAAACCTCTGATGAACTCCTGTCCTTTGTCCTGCCCCTTTCTCTGCCCTCCTGTTGCTATCAGTCCCCTTCCTTCAATCAAATCAATCAAAGAAGATGACATGCCAGGCCAGGATAGGGGATCACTACTCTCAGACGGTCTATGGCTAGAAGTTCACTGCTTCCTTACCTTGGGACTGGCTAGCTTGTTGAAGGCCGTAATCCAAACAGCTTTTCCTTGGCTTTGCCCCTTTCTCTCCCTGCTTGCCTAAAAAGGCAGGGGACTTAGCTACTAGTCCGAAAGCCAGAAGCCGAAGGCCAATGACACTAGCTAACCAACTGAGAGACCTAGATGAATTACTTGTTTCGGGAAAGGAGGAAAAAGTACACAAGCATCCTACCCTACTAAGAGGATCGATACCGAAATGATGAAAGAACTCAAGCCCCACCGCAGAGGAAGTCAGCCACTGCTGCCACCGTCGTCTTCTTCGAAGTCATTGAAGAGAACAGCCCTTCAAAACAAACCCATAGTGAAGGAAAGACCTGAATCTTGGCGGAATCTAATTATGAACTGTGTGACCTCCCCTTCTCTCTACCTTCTCTGGAATGGAGAGAAATCTGATCCTTTCAAGCCAACAAGGGGCCTTCGCCAGGGGGACCCTTTCTCTCCGTATCTTTTTTTTTGTTTTTTTGTGCCTTGAGAGGCTCAATCATCTCATTTTGAAAGCTGTTGACAGTAAAGAATAGAGGCCACTTCGTACAAGCAGGGGTGGTCCTTCTTTATCTCACTTTCTTTGCGGATGATCTGGTCCTTTTTGGCGAAGCCACTTGTGAACAAGCAGAGATTATTATGGAGTGTCTTGAAGCTTTTGAAAGTTGGTCTGGGCAGAAGGAGCGTAGCCTAGTAAATCGAAGCTTTTTCTTTTCCCCTAAATCCCAATAATGTCAAAAGATATATTTGGAATATTTGCCAAATTCCTATTACTAAAAATCGTGGGAACTATCTGGGAGTCCCGGTTATTCATGAGAGAGTGACCAAAGATACCTAAAATCAAGTTCTGGAAAAACTTGCGGGATGGAAAAGTATCCTGTTATCTTTGGCAGGGCGTGCTACACTGGTTAAATCTGTAACTTCAGCTCTCCCGAACTAGATTATGCAGACTACAAAGCTTCCTTTGTCTATCGCTGAAGCTATTGACAAGGAAAATCGGAATTTCTTGTGGGGAAAAGAAGGTAATCGAAATAAGATTCATCTGGTTGCCTGGGCATCAAAGCCACCTCTGATATGAATATGGCTCTTTTAGCTAAGACTGCATAGAGAATGAAACCAAGCCCTGAGGCTCTTTAGGATATGTTCAGAGAAATATCGTACATACATTGACTCTAACGGCTCAATGCAAAGCAAGCAAAGAAAGGACTGCCCGAAAAAGCAAAGGTCAAGTCTTTTTTATTTACTGGTCATCCCACTATTGACATCTCTGCTGTCAAGAAAAACTAGTGAAGCACGATTTGAGTCTTTAGTAGCAATCCGGGCAAGCTAGCTTATAAGCATTCCATTGAAACTGACTGAAGGGAAGGACTACACAGAAAGGTAAGTTCCAATTCTTTTGAAATAGGTGGAAAGAAAGAAGAAAGAATATAGCTATCTAATCTGACAGGGAAGGGAACGAAGCCCCGTGTATGGAGACTCTTTCTATTTACAGTTCTACCAGGCACTCTATGCCAGTCACTACAGTCATTCCTAGCAAATCTTTCCTTTTCATGCCAGGTAAGGAAAGAACACAGCTAGCTAGATAGGCATTAGCTCGAGAGAAGAGAGGGACATGAGCGCGCAAAGCCCTAGCTAATGAACGAAAGAGCACGCCTTACCCGGTATCAGCTTCTTTCGAAATGGTAAGAATAGCAGGGACGAAAACGGAACTGCGGGATTGGCCTTTCCTTATTACTTATTAGAAAGTAGTTAGGAAGCCAAGTACGTTATCGGGGCATCTAAGACAATCAAAACAACCGCCCTAATGGGTTTTTTCACCCATGGGCAGCTATAAAAGGCCAATCAACCCGAAAGGGAGGTCGAGAAGGAGGGTCGAGCACAAACCGTAGGTCAACAGTGGATGGACGACAACCAACCAGAACGGATGATCGATTAAGATTGTTTAGAACCTTCGGGGAGTTCTCCGCACAAAGGAAATATATGAAACACTACCTAAGCAAACCAAACCGCGTAGCTCCTGGAATCACCAAAGCGGGAAGGTACGTAGCTACCCTGGTTGGGAGAGTTGCGGATCGAGGAAGACACCAATCCCCTTCTTCCTTCGAGGAAGTAGGAACTAGTTACTTCTTTTACCACTTCCGGGTCTTACTCTAAATAGTTCAGCTACTCAGCCTCAAATACTTTATTTAGGCCCAGAATTTAGCTCAATAAAGACAATCAAACAAAAGACCACGCCCCTAATGGTGAG